GCTAGCGTAGCTTAATTCAAAGCATAGCACTGAAGATGCTAAGATGAGTCTTAAAACACCCCGCACGCACAAAGGTATGGTCCCTACCTTACTATCAGCTCTAGCTCAACTTACACATGCAAGTCTCCGCAGCCCAGTGAGTACGCCCTCGACACCCGTTCGGCAGATGAGGAGCAGACATCAGGCACAAATATTAGCCCAAGACGTCCAGCTAAGGCCACACCCCCAAGGGAATTCAGCAGTGATAGACATTTAGCCATAAGTGAAAACTTGACTCAGTTAAAGCTAAGAGAGCCGGTAAAACTCGTGCCAGCTACCGCGGTTAAACGAGAGGCCCTAGTTGATACACACGCGGCGTAAAGAGTGGTTAGGGAATAAAAAGAACTCTCTTTTAAAGTCAAATGGCCCCTTAGCTGTCATAAGCTTTTAGGCGTCCGAAACCCAATAACACGAAAGTAGCTTTAATACAATAACCCGACCCCACGAGAGCTAAGAAACAAACTGGGATTAGATACCCCACTATGCTTAGCCGTAAACTTAAACATCAGTATACAATAAAATGTTCGCCAGGGAACTACAAGCACTAGCTTAAAACCCAAAGGACCTGACGGTGTCTCAGATCCACCTAGAGGAGCCTGTTCTAGAACCGATAATCCCCGTTAAACCTTACCACTTTTAGTCACCCCAGCATATATACCGCCGTCGCAAGCTCACCCTGTGAAGGACACAAAGTAAGCAAAATGAGTATAACCCAGAACGACAGGTCGAGGTGTAGCGTATGAAGTGGAAAGAAATGGGCTACATTTTCTACTACAGAATATTAACGAATATGCACAATGAAATAATGCTTGAAGGAGGATTTAGCAGTAAATAGGAAATAGAGTGTCCTGTTGAATCTGGCTCTGAGACGCGTACACACCGCCCGTCACCCTCCCCAATATCACGCACCAAAGATACTTAATAAAATAGCACGTACATTAGGGGAGATAAGTCGTAACATGGTAAGTGTACTGGAAAGTGCACTTGGAATAAACCCAGGGTGTGGCTGAGCTAACTAAGCATCTCACTTACACCGAGAAGACACCCATGAAAGTTGGGTCACCCTGAGCCAAACAGCTAGCTTAACCACTTTCTTAACTTTTAACTATAAATAAAATAAAACAAATTTATTTTATAAACTAAAACATTCTATCACCTTAGTATGGGAGACAAAAAAGGTTCATCACAAAGCAATAGATATAGTACCGTAAGGGAAAGCTGAAAGAGAAATGAAATAAACCATATAAGCACTAAAAAGCAAAGACTAAACCTTGTACCTTTTGCATCATGATTTAGCCAGTATACTCAAGCAAAGAGAACTTTAGTTTGAAACCCCGAAACCAGGTGAGCTACCCCGAGACAGCCTATTAGGGCCAACCCGTCTCTGTGGCAAAAGAGTGGGAAGAACTCCGGGTAGAAGTGACAGACCTACCGAACCTGGTGATAGCTGGTTGCCTAAGAAATGAATAGAAGTTCAGCCTCATAAACCTTTAGCCAAACATTAATATAATAAGACCATAAAGTTACCTATGAGAGTTAGTTAAAGGGGGTACAGCCCCTTTAACCAAGGACACAACCTTTAAAGGAGGATAAAGATCATAATAATTAAAACACATGTTCTAGTGGGCCTAAAAGCAGCCACCTAAACAGAAAGCGTCAAAGCTCAGACAAAAAGAAGTTTATTATTTTGATAATACAAATCTCATTCCCCTATTACTATTAGGCCAACCCATGCCAACATGGGAAAGATTATGCTAAAATGAGTAACAAGAAGAACCACACCCTTCTCCTTAGCACAAGTGTAAACCAAACTGGATTAACCATTGGTAATTAACGAACCCAATCAAAGAGAGCAATGTGAACTACCAATAAATTCAAGAAAAACTCACAACTAAATTATCGTTAACCCCACACTGGAGTGCCACTAAAGGAAAGACTTAAAGATAAGGAAGGAACTCGGCAAACCCAAGCCTCGCCTGTTTACCAAAAACATCGCCTCCTGCAACAAACCAAGTATAAGAGGTCCAGCCTGCCCAGTGACCAAAAGTTTAACGGCCGCGGTATCCTAACCGTGCAAAGGTAGCGCAATCACTTGTCTTTTAAATAAAGACCTGTATGAATGGCCAAACGAGGGCTTAACTGTCTCCCTTATCAAGTCAGTAAAATTGATCTACCCGTGCAGAAGCGGGTATAAATATACAAGACGAGAAGACCCTTTGGAGCTTAAGGTAAAAATTCACCCACGTCAAGCAGCTCAACATAAAAGCAGACTCCTTTTTAAACCTTGTGGATAATGAAATAATACCTTCGGTTGGGGCGACCATGGAGAAAAAGAAAACCTCCAAGTGGAATGGGACCACCCCTAAAGCTAAGAGAGACATCTCTAAGCCACAGAACATCTGACCATAAATGATCCGGCTAATTAATAGCCGATCAACGAACCAAGTTACCCTAGGGATAACAGCGCAATCCTCTCCAAGAGACCATATCGACGAGAGGGTTTACGACCTCGATGTTGGATCAGGACATCCTAATGGTGCAGCCGCTATTAAGGGTTCGTTTGTTCAACGATTAAAGTCCTACGTGATCTGAGTTCAGACCGGAGCAATCCAGGTCAGTTTCTATCTGTAACTCTACTTTTCCTAGTACGAAAGGACCGGAAAAGAGGGGCCCATACCACCAGCAAGCCCCACCCTCAACTTATGAAAACAAATAAATAGTATTAAAGGGAGAACAAAGTCCCAACCAAGATAAGGACATATTGGGGTGGCAGAGCATGGTATAATTGCGAAAGGCCTAAGCCCTTTTTCCCAGAGGTTCAAATCCTCTCCCTAATTATGTTAATCATATTAATTAGCTCCCTGGCCTATGTTGCGCCAATCCTATTAGCAGTAGCCTTCCTAACATTAGTTGAACGAAAAATACTAGGATATCTACAAAAACGAAAAGGGCCGTGCACAGTAGGAACCTATGGATTACTTCAACCAATCGCCGACGGTGTTAAGCTCTTTATTAAAGAACCAATTCGACCATCCATAGCATCCCCAATCCTATTCCTAGCTGCCCCAACACTCGCACTAACCCTAGCCCTAATCCTATGAGCACCTATCCCAATGCCTCACCCACTAATTAACCTTAACCTTGGAATCCTATTTATTATGGCCCTATCAAGCCTCGCAGTATATTCAATTCTAGGAGCAGGATGAGCATCAAACTCAAAATACTCACTTATTGGGGCCATACGAGCCGTAGCCCAAACAATTTCATATGAAGTCAGCCTAGGATTAATCCTAATCTCCGTAGCTATTTTATCGGGGGGATATAACCTACAAACACTCAACAATACCCAAGAAAACATTTGATTACTACTACCAATTTGACCTTTAGCAGCAATATGATATATCTCAACGCTAGCAGAAACAAACCGGGCACCATTTGACCTTACAGAAGGCGAGTCAGAGTTAGTATCAGGATTTAACGTAGAATATGCAGGGGGGCCATTTGCCTTATTATTTCTAGCTGAATATTCCAACATCCTACTAATAAATACACTCTCAGCCGTATTATTTCTAGGAGCCGCACACAATCCAAACATCCCAGAACTCACAACCATTAATTTAATAGCTAAAGCCGCTCTTCTATCCTTGGTGTTTTTATGAGTACGAACCACATACCCACGATTTCGATATGATCAACTAATGCATTTAATGTGAAAAAACTTCCTCCCATTAACACTTGCCCTAGTATTATGACACGCCGCCCTGCCAATTGCTATGGCAGGACTGCCCCCCCAACTATAGTCTAGGATCTGTGCCTGAGCACTAAAGGATTACTTTGATAGAGTAAATTACAGGGGTTAAAATCCCCTCAGCTCCTAGAAAGAAGGGAATCGAACCCTTACACTAGAAATCAAAATTCCATGTGCTTCCTCTACACCACTTCCTAAGGGCAAGGTCAGCTAATTAAGCTTTCGGGTCCATACCCCGAACATGGCGGTTAAAATCCCACCCCTACCAATGAACCCTTACGTTCTTTCCACATTTATATTTAGCCTTGGACTAGGAACGTTCATAACATTTATTAGTTCTAACTGAATTCTAGCTTGAATAGGGCTAGAAATCAACACATTAGCCATTATTCCACTTATAGCACAACCCCACCACCCACGAGCAGTAGAATCTGCAACCAAATATTTTATAACACAAGCTGCCGGGGCAGCAATCATTATATTTTCAAGCCTAACAAATGCCTGAACAACAGGAGTCTGAGATATTAGTAACCTAACTAACCCAATCGCCAACACAATGTTTATAATAGCCCTAGCACTAAAAATTGGACTTGCACCTACACACTTCTGACTACCAGAAGTTCTCCAAGGATTAGACCTTACAACAGGATTAATCCTATCTACCTGACAAAAACTCGCCCCATTCGCATTACTTATTCAAACAGCACATAATATTGACCCAGTACTACTTACATTTTTAGGAACCGTATCAACAATTGTTGGAGGCTGAGGGGGACTAAACCAAACCCAACTACGAAAAATTATAGCCTACTCATCAATTGCACACATAGGCTGAATAATCGTAATCGTTCAATTTTCACCAAAAATCGCTTTAATTTCACTAACAATTTATATTATCTTAACCTCCTCAATATTCATGATTCTTAAAACACTAATAATTAAAAAACTCGACTCAATATCGATTATTTGATCAAGCAACCCTATCTTAGCCACAATAACTGCCCTAGTCCTCCTATCACTAGCAGGCCTTCCCCCACTCACAGGTTTTATACCTAAATGACTAATTTTACAAGAAATGGCTAAACAAGAAATACTAATTATTGCTATAATTATAGCCTTAGCTACCCTGATTAGCTTATTCTTCTACCTACGACTATGCTACGTGATTATATTAACAATTAAACCAGACGTAAATAACAAACCATCCATATGACGATGTAAACAAACTAAAATACCCCTTCCAGTACTATTAATGATTACAACAGCTACACTTCTCCTTCCAGCAACCCCAACTGTTATAATCCTATTTACCTGGGAATTTAAGATAATGTTAGTCTAAAGAGCCTTCAAAGCTTTAAGCAGAAGTTAAAAACTTCTAATTCCCGTTAAAACCTGTGAGACATTAACTCACATCTCCTGAATGCAAACCAGATACTTTTATTAAGCTAAGGCTTTACTAGATGGGAAGGCCTCGATCCTACAAACTCTTAATTAACAGCTAAGCGCTCAATCCAGCGAGCATCCATCTAATTTTCCCGCCATTTAAAACCGAAAAGGCGGGAAAAGCCCGGGCAAAATATTAATCTGCACTTCTGAATTTGCAATTCAACGTGCTCTGACACCGCGGGGCTTGGTAAGAAAAGGACTCAAACCTCTGTCTTCGGGGCTACAACCCACTGCCTATTCTCGGCTACCTTACCTGTGGCAATTACACGCTGATTTTTCTCCACTAATCATAAAGACATTGGCACCCTTTATCTTGTATTCGGTGCCTGAGCCGGGATAGTCGGAACCGCCCTAAGCCTTCTTATCCGGGCTGAATTAAGTCAACCAGGAGCACTTCTAGGAGATGACCAAATTTATAATGTTATCGTTACTGCTCACGCTTTCGTAATAATTTTCTTTATAGTTATACCAATCCTCATCGGAGGCTTTGGAAACTGACTTGTACCATTAATAATTGGAGCCCCAGATATGGCATTCCCCCGAATAAATAACATAAGCTTCTGACTTCTTCCCCCATCATTTCTTCTGTTACTAGCTTCTTCTGGCGTAGAGGCTGGTGCAGGAACAGGATGAACAGTTTATCCCCCACTTGCAGGAAACTTGGCCCATGCCGGAGCATCAGTTGACCTGACAATCTTTTCACTTCATTTAGCAGGGGTTTCATCAATTCTTGGTGCAATTAATTTTATTACCACAACAATTAATATAAAACCCCCAGCCCTATCTCAATACCAAACACCGCTATTTGTATGATCTGTTCTAGTAACTGCCGTCCTTCTCCTTCTTTCATTACCTGTTTTAGCCGCCGGAATCACAATACTTTTAACAGACCGAAATTTAAACACTACATTCTTCGACCCAGCCGGTGGAGGTGATCCAATTTTATATCAACACTTATTCTGATTCTTCGGACACCCAGAAGTCTATATTCTCATCCTCCCCGGGTTCGGGATTATTTCCCATGTTGTGGCCTACTACTCAGGTAAAAAAGAACCATTTGGTTATATAGGAATAGTCTGAGCTATAATAGCCATCGGCCTCCTAGGGTTTATTGTGTGAGCACACCACATGTTTACTGTAGGTATAGACGTAGACACCCGTGCATACTTTACATCTGCAACAATAATTATTGCAATCCCAACAGGCGTAAAAGTATTTAGCTGACTCGCCACCCTCCATGGGGGCTCAATTAAATGAGAAACACCGATATTATGGGCTCTGGGCTTCATCTTCCTATTTACTGTAGGGGGGTTAACAGGAATCGTCCTATCTAACTCATCACTTGATATTGTACTTCATGACACTTATTATGTAGTAGCACATTTCCACTATGTATTATCTATAGGCGCTGTGTTTGCCATTATAGCAGCTTTCGTACATTGATTCCCCCTACTCTCAGGATACTCTCTCCACAGCACTTGAACAAAAATCCACTTTGGGGTTATATTCATTGGAGTAAACCTAACATTCTTCCCACAACACTTCCTAGGATTAGCAGGCATGCCACGACGATACTCCGACTACCCAGATGCATATGCACTATGAAACACAGTATCATCTATCGGATCATTAATTTCTTTAGTAGCTGTAATTATGTTCCTGTTTATCCTATGAGAAGCCTTCGCCGCTAAACGAGAAGTCTCATCTGTTGAATTAACAGTAACAAACGTAGAATGACTTAATGGCTGCCCACCTCCTTATCACACTTACGAGGAACCAGCATTTGTCCAAATTAAATCAATTTAACGAGAAAGGGAGGAATTGAACCCCCATATGCCGGTTTCAAGCCGGCCACGTAACCACTCCGTCACTTTCTTAAAGACATTAGTAAAATGTTTAAATACATCACCTTGTCAAGGCGAAAATGCAGGTTAAATCCCTACATGTCTTAACTTAATGGCACACCCATCACAACTAGGATTTCAAGACGCAGCATCACCCGTTATAGAAGAACTCCTGCATTTCCATGACCACGCATTAATAATCGTATTCCTAATTAGTACCCTAGTCTTATATATTATTATTGCAATGGTATCAACTAAACTCACTAATAAATATATTTTAGACTCCCAAGAAATTGAAATTGTATGAACAATTCTACCAGCCGTTATTTTAATCCTAATTGCATTACCATCATTACGCATTCTTTATCTTATAGATGAAATTAATGACCCACATTTAACAATTAAAGCCATTGGACATCAATGATACTGAAGCTACGAATACACAGACTATAAAAACCTAGGATTTGATTCATATATGGTACCAACACAATATCTCACCCCAGGACAGTTCCGACTCTTAGAAACAGACACCCGAATAGTAATCCCAATAGAATCACCAGTCCGTATTTTAGTAACTGCCGAAGACGTACTACATTCTTGAGCTGTACCAGCCCTAGGTGTAAAAATAGACGCAGTCCCAGGCCGATTAAATCAAACTGCCTTTATCTCCTCACGCCCAGGAGTATTTTATGGGCAATGCTCAGAAATCTGCGGAGCTAATCACAGCTTTATACCAATTGTAGTTGAATCAGTACCACTAAAAAACTTCGAATCCTGATCTTCACTCACACTTCACCTAGCTTCACTAGGAAGCTAAAATACTGGACCAAGCGTTGGCCTTTTAAGCCAAAGTTGGTGATTACCGACCACCCCTAGTGAAATGCCACAACTAGACCCCGGCCCATGATTTTTAATCTTAATGTTCACTTGACTAATCTTCTTAACTATCATTCCAACTAAAATTTTAAACCATGTTTCGCCAAATGAACCAACACCAGTAAGTGCCGAAAAACACAAAACTGAAACCTGAGACTGACCATGATAACAAGCTTCTTTGACCAATTCGCAAGCCCTTCATACCTGGGAATACCACTAATCGCTATTGCAATTTCACTTCCATGAGTACTTTATCCAACCCCATCGTCTCGAATAATTAATAACCGATTAATTACAATTCAAGGGTGACTAATTAACCGATTTACAAATCAATTATTATTACCATTAAATATAGGAGGTCATAAATGAGCACTATTATTTGCCTCATTAATAACTTTCTTAATTACAATCAATATATTAGGCCTATTACCATACACATTTACACCAACAACACAATTATCACTCAATATAGGGTTTGCTGTACCACTATGACTCGCCACAGTAATTATTGGGATACGAAATCAACCTACAGTTGCTTTAGGACACCTTCTACCAGAAGGCACACCAGTCCCACTAATTCCAGTACTAATTATCATTGAAACAATTAGCTTATTTATTCGACCACTAGCCCTTGGAGTCCGACTTACAGCTAACCTAACAGCAGGCCATTTATTAATTCAACTAATTGCCACAGCTGTATTTGTACTCATACCAATAATACCTACAGTAGCAATTTTAACCGCCACCGTACTATTCCTTCTTACACTACTAGAAGTTGCAGTAGCAATAATTCAAGCATACGTGTTTGTTCTTCTACTAAGTCTCTACCTACAAGAAAACATCTAATGGCCCATCAAGCACACGCCTACCACATAGTTGATCCAAGCCCATGACCTTTAACAGGGGCTATCGCTGCTCTACTCATAACCTCCGGCTTAGCAATTTGATTCCACTTCCACTCAACAACACTAATAACACTAGGACTCATTCTTCTACTATTAACCATATATCAATGATGACGTGACATTATTCGAGAAGGAACCTTTCAAGGCCACCACACACCACCTGTACAAAAAGGGTTACGATATGGAATAATTCTATTTATTACCTCCGAAGTATTCTTCTTCCTAGGATTCTTCTGAGCCTTTTATCACTCAAGCCTAGCACCTACACCAGAACTAGGAGGTTGCTGACCCCCAACAGGAATTACCCCACTAGACCCATTCGAAGTCCCCCTTCTAAATACAGCTGTCCTACTAGCATCAGGGGTTACAGTAACATGAGCCCACCACAGCATTATAGAAGGTAAACGTAAACAAGCCATCCAATCACTTACATTAACAATTCTCCTAGGCCTTTACTTTACTGCACTTCAAGCTATAGAATATTATGAAGCACCATTCACAATTGCAGACGGAGTTTACGGCTCAACATTCTTTGTAGCCACAGGATTTCATGGACTACACGTTATTATTGGCTCAACTTTCTTAGCAATCTGCCTTCTACGACAAGTCCAATATCACTTTACATCAGAACACCACTTTGGCTTCGAAGCCGCCGCCTGATACTGACACTTCGTTGACGTAGTATGACTTTTCCTTTACGTCTCTATCTACTGATGAGGCTCATAATCTTTCTAGTATTAAACTAGTACAAGTGACTTCCAATCACACAGTCTTGGTTAAACTCCAAGGAAAGATAGTGAATCTAATTACTATTATGATAATTATAACAGCACTATCATCAATTCTAATAATTGTAGCCTTTTGAATACCCCTAATGAACCCAGACTCCGAAAAACTATCCCCATACGAATGTGGATTTGATCCTCTGGGATCAGCTCGACTACCATTTTCACTACATTTCTTTCTAGTGGCTATTTTATTTATTCTCTTTGATCTTGAAATTGCCCTTCTCCTCCCACTTCCATGAGGAAATCACCTCCATGACCCAACTAACACATTCTTTTGAGCCGCATCAGTACTAGTCCTACTAATTTTAGGCTTAATATATGAATGAACCCAAGGTGGCCTCGAATGAGCAGAATAGGGAGTTAGTCCAAAACAAGACCTCTGATTTCGGCTCAGAAAATCGTGGTTTAACTCCACGTCTCCCCTATGACACCTGTACATTTTAGCTTTAGCTCAGCATTTATTTTAGGTTTACTAGGATTAGCATTTCACCGAACCCACTTACTCTCCGCACTCCTATGCTTAGAGGGAATAATACTATCACTGTTCCTCGCACTAGCCTTATGAGCACTACAGTTACAAATTACAAGTTTCTCCGTGGCCCCTGTAATACTTTTAGCTTTCTCTGCATGCGAAGCCAGCATCGGATTAGCATTAATGGTAGCTACAGCCCGCACCCATGGGTCCGACCAATTACAAAACTTAAATCTCCTACAATGTTAAAAATCTTAATCCCAACAATTATATTATTTCCAACAATTTGATTAACCCATCAAAAATGATTATGAACAACCACCACTGCACAAAGCCTTCTAATTGCTCTTATTAGCCTAACTTGATTAAAATGAACATCCGAAACCGGATGAACATGTTCTAATTCATATATAGCCACAGACCCATTATCAACACCACTACTCGTCCTTACATGCTGATTACTACCACTCATAATTTTAGCCAGCCAAAACCACTTAAGCCCAGAACCAATTAACCGCCAACGATCTTACATCACACTCCTTGCCCTCCTACAAACCTTCTTAATTATAGCATTTGGAGCTACAGAAATTCTTATATTTTATATTATATTTGAAGCCACACTTATCCCAACCCTAATTATTATTACCCGATGAGGTAATCAAGTTGAACGACTAAACGCTGGGACCTATTTCTTATTTTATACCCTAGCAGGATCTCTTCCACTCCTAATTGCTTTACTAACTCTCCAATCTACTTCAGGAACACTATCCATATTAATTCTCCAATATCCACAACCATCACAACTTGATTCTTGAGGAAATACACTCTGATGAGCTGGATGCTTAATCGCATTCTTAGTTAAAATACCACTTTACGGTGTACACCTATGACTACCAAAAGCACATGTAGAAGCCCCTGTAGCAGGATCTATAGTACTAGCAGCAGTCTTATTAAAACTAGGTGGATATGGAATAATACGAGTAATAGTTATATTAGACCCACCACCTCAAGAATTAACATATCCATTTATCATCTTAGCTCTTTGAGGAATCATTATAACAGGGTCTATCTGCCTACGACAAACAGATTTAAAATTATTAATCGCTTACTCATCTGTCAGTCACATAGGATTAGTAGCGGCAGGAATTTTAACCCAAACTTCATGAGGATTTTCAGGAGCAATCATCCTAATAATTGCTCACGGATTAGTATCTTCAGCACTATTCTGCTTAGCTAATTCAGCTTACGAACGAACCCATAGCCGTACAATAATACTAGCTCGAGGATTACAAGCAATCTTCCCACTTGCTGCAACCTGATGATTTATTGCCAACCTAGCTAATTTAGCACTACCCCCACTACCCAACCTGATAGGAGAACTTATAATCATCGTAACAATATTCAACTGATCCCCATGAACAATTTTACTTACAGGCCTAGGCACATTAATTACAGCTGGATACTCCCTATATATATTCCTTATATCACAACGAGGCCAAACTCCAAACCACATCATAGGACTTCAACCATATCATACCCGAGAACACCTACTGATAATCATACATCTGACCCCAGTAATTTTAATAGTAGTAAAACCAGAACTTATACTTGGATGATGCTATTGTAAGTATAATTTAACCAAAATATTAGATTGTGGTTCTAAAAATAGGGGTTCAAATCCCCTTACTCACCGAGGATGTACAGTAAAAACGATAGCACTGCTAATTCTCTCGACCGCAGTTAAAATCCGCGGCTTCCTCGAGTTTTCAAAGGATAACAGCTCATCCATTGGTCTTAGGAACCAAAAACTCTTGGTGCAAATCCAAGTGAAAACAGTGACTATAATTATATATTCATCACTTATATTAGTACTATTTACCCTAGTATATCCACTATTAAAAACACTACACCCCGACCAAAACCTAGAACTCTCAAAAATAACCAAGACTGCTGTAAGCTCCGCATTTTATATTAGTCTTCTACCACTTATAATTTATTTAAATCTAAAAACAGAGGGAATTATTATAAACTGGCAATGAATACAAATCCAAACACTAAACATAGACATTAGCCTAAAATTTGATTATTACTCATTGATCTTTGTTCCAATTGCCCTATTTATTACTTGATCAATTCTAGAATTTGCACTATGATATATACACTCCGACCCTAATATTAACCAATTCTTCAAGTTTCTACTAATATTCTTATTAGCTATAATTACCTTAGTGACAGCAAACAACTTATTTCAACTATTCATTGGCTGAGAAGGAGTAGGGATTATATCATTCCTCCTCATTGGATGATGATACGGGCGAGCAGATGCCAACACAGCAGCAATCCAAGCCATAATATATAACCGAGTGGGGGATATTGGCCTAATCTTAACCATAGCCTGAATCGCAATAAATCTAAACTCCTGAGAAATTCAACAAATCTTTACAACATCAGAAAACATTAACATAACCCTACCTATGCTGGGGGTAGTTCTAGCAGCCATAGGAAAATCAGCTCAATTTGGTCTACATCCATGACTTCTTTCTGCCATGGAGGGCCCCACACCAGTATCTGCCCTACTACACTCTAGCACTATAGTTGTTGCAGGAATTTTCCTATTAATTCGCCTCCACCCATTAATAGAAAATAACCAACTAATCCTAACAACCTGCCTATGCTTAGGAGCACTAACCTCGCTATTCACAGCCACCTGTGCTTTAACCCAAAATGACATTAAAAAAATCGTAGCCTTATCAACATCAAGTCAACTAGGATTAATAATAGTTACCATTGGACTTAACCAACCACAATTAGCCTTCCTTCACATCTGCACCCACGCATTCTTCAAGGCCATACTATTCCTTTGTTCAGGATCAATTATTCACAGCTTAAATGATGAACAAGATATCCGAAAAATAGGGGGCTTATTCCACACCCTACCAGCTACCTCAACTTACTTCACAATCAGCAGCCTAGCCCTCATAGGAACCCCATTCTTAGCAGGGTTTTTTTCAAAAGACGCAATTATTGAAGCCCTAAACACCTCCCATTTAAACGCCTGGGCCCTAATCATAACACTAATTGCCACATCATTCACCGCAGTTTACAGCTTTCGGTTAATATACTTCGTTACAATAGGAGCCCCACGACTCTTACCAATAACACCTATTAACGAAAATGACCCATTGGTAATTAACTCAATTAAACGACTTGCCTGAGGAAGTATTGTAGCAGGTTTCATTATTACACAAAATTTTCCACCAATAAAAACTCCAATCATAACCATACCAATTCTAATAAAAACAGCAGCCATCATCGTAACCATCTTAGGTTTAATAATAGCAATAAAACTGGCCGATATAACAAATAAACAAGTAAAAATTGTCCCAATCATTAAAACACATCACTTCTCAAACTTATTAGGATTCTTCCCAACGGTAGTTCATCGAATATTACCTAAACTTAAGCTTACATTAGGCCAAACAACCGCAACCCAACTTGACAAAACTTGATTAGAAGCCGCTGGACCTAAAAGCCTGGCACTAGTACAAATAAGCATATCAAAAATTATAAATGATATAGCTCAAGGAATAATCAAAACGTACCTGGCTATCTTTGCCTTAACCCTTATACTAGCCATTATTCCAACTATTCTTTAAACCGCACGAATAGCCCCGTGACTTAAACCACGCGTAAGCTCTAACACAGCAAATAACGCTAAAAGTAACGCTCAAGCGCAGATAACTAATATACCCCCACCAAACGAATACATTATAGCTACACCACCTAAATCACCACATAACACAGAAAACTCCCCTCATCCATCAACAATTGCCCAAGAACCTTCATATCAACCACCACAAAAAAACAAAGCCATTAAACCAACACCTAGCAAATAAATAAATACATAAATTAATACCGGACGACTACCCCAAGCCTCAGGAAAAGGATCAGCAGCTAAAGCCGCTGAATAAGCAAAAACCACAAGCATCCCGCCTAAATAAATTAAAAAAAGAACCAATGATAAAAAAGAACCCCCATGGCAAGCCAAAACCCCACACCCAACCCCAGCTACTATAACTAAGCCAAACGCACCAAAATAAGGAGAAGGATTAGAGGCAACAGCAATGAGACCAATAATCAAAGCTACTAATAATATGAACATAATATAAGTCATAGTTCTTGCTCAGATTTTAACTAAGACCAGTGGCTTGAAGAACCACCGTTGTTATTCAACTACAAGAACTATCTAATGGCAAGCCTGCGAAAAACTCACCCGCTATTCAAAATTGTTAACGAAGCACTAATTGACCTACCAACACCATCCAGCATCTCCTCATTATGAAACTTCGGATCCCTCCTAGGCCTATGTTTAGCTACCCAAATTCTAACAGGCCTATTTCTAGCTATACACTATACATCAGATATCTCAACCGCATTCTCATCAGTAACCCACATTTGCCGAGATGTAAATTACGGGTGATTAATTCGAAATATTCATGCCAACGGCGCATCATTCTTCTTTATCTGTATTTATGTACATATCGCCCGAGGCCTATACTACGGCTCTTACCTTTATAAAGAAACATGAAATATCGGCGTAGTACTCCTCCTACTAGTAATAATGACAGCCTTTGTAGGATATGTACTACCATGAGGACAAATATCATTCTGAGGGGCCACAGTTATCACCAACCTATTATCCGCTGTCCCATACGTAGGAAACATACTAGTTCAATGAATTTGAGGAGGATTCTCAGTAGATAACGCAACTTTAACACGATTCTTTGCATTCCACTTCCTCCTACCATTTATTATTGCTGCTATAACCATTTTACACCTACTTTTCCTCCACGAAACAGGATCAAACAACCCAATTGGCCTAAACTCGAACGCAGACAAAATTCCATTCCACCCATATTTTACTTACAAAGACCTTCTAGGATTTGTAATCATAATTACAGCCCTAGCATTACTAGCACTCTTCTCTCCAAACCTTCTAGGTGACCCAGAAAACTTTACCCCAGCAAACCCATTAGTCACCCCGCCTCACATTAAACCAGAATGATATTTCCTATTCGCCTACGCCATCCTACGATCTATTCCAAACAAACTTGGCGGAGTATTGGCTCTATTATTCTCCATCCTTGTATTAATACTTGTACCAATATTACACACCTCAAAACATCGAGGCATAACATTCCGCCCTCTCACCCAATTCCTATTCTGAACTTTAGTAGCAGACATGGCCATCCTAACATGAATTGGGGGTATACCAGTAGAACACCCATTTATTATCATTGGACAAATCGCATCCATCCTTTACTTCGCACTTTTCCTCATCCTTATTCCACTAGCCGGATGATGAGAAAATAAAACACTAGGTTAAACAGCCCTGTTAGTTTAACTAAAAACATCGGTCTTGTAATCCGACAACGGAGGTTAAATTCCTCCACAGAGCCCAAAAAAGAGAGATTTTAACTCTCACCCCTGGCACCCAAAGCCAGAATTCTAACACTAAACTATTTTCTGGTATTATATCATTTTATGATATAATGCCCTATATCACCTTTATGATATAGTACATAATATGCATTATATTACATAATGTACTAAGTACATATATGTATTATCACCATTTCATTATTTTAACCATAAAGCAGGTACATTATATGTATAATTTTACATAAGCATAATATCTAAAACTCAGAAATAATATATTTTAACCCGGGTAATTTATTAATTCCCCAAATAGTCGACCTCAAAATTTTCCTTGAATAATTAACTATTATTTACTTAAAGAAATATTATGTAGTAAGAGACCACCAACGATTTATATAAAGGCATATCATGCATGATGGAATCAGGGACAAAAATTGTGGGGGTTGCACTTTTTGAACTATTACTGGCATCTGGTTCCTATTTCAGGTACATAATTGTTATAATCCCACCCTCGGATAATTATATCTGGCATCTGATTAATGGTGTAGTACATATGTTTCGTTACCCACCTAGCGGGCATCCTCTTATATGCATAACGTTATCTTTTATTTGTCTTCCTTTCACTTTGCATTTCAGAGTGCGCACGGTAATGTTAAATCAAGGTTGAACATTTTTCTTGAATGTGACAATACAATTTAATTATTTTAAGACATAACTTAAGAGTTACATTATATTAATTCAAGTGCATAATACATATTTACCTTGCTTATACTTATTATATATCCCCCCTGGTTCGCGCGCGTCTAAACCCCCCTACCCCCCTACGTCCAGAGAATTGTGCTATCCTTGTTAAACCCCTAAACCAAGGAAGATTCAAGAACGTATATTGGCCAACGAGTTGAGATGATATTGGCACCCACGTCATGTATATATATATATATACACATCAAATTTTAATTACATTAATACATTAACCTGTTAACCCCTACCAAAAAATTATAGAAAACAAAAAAGTACTGATTGCTCTAATATTAAAAATC